TTCAGGTTCGAATTCTGTCGATAATATAGATGGGATTTTATATAATGATAGACAAATGTTTGTTCATTGACTTGATATTTTGAAAATAGATTGGTTGAATTCACTCATTGAAATTGAATCAAAAAAATAGAAAAAGGAAGGACTAAATAAACAATTGAATTGGATTCGGTTGTATGATCCCAACAAAATCAAGTGCTAACTCCCATTTCTCAGTGAATTAACCGATCCACCTGTTATCGGACATTTTTTTTCTTTTTTTTTCGCAAAACCAAAAGATATAATCTTATTATTTTATTTGACTTTATTACTTTTAAATTATGAGAATCAATCCTACTACTTCTAGTCCTGGGGTTTCCACACTTGAAAAAAATAACCTGGGGCGTGTCGCTCAAATCATTGGTCCAGTACTGGATGTAGCTTTTCCACCAGGCAAGATGCCTAATATTTACAACGCTCTGGTCGTTAAGGGCCGAGATACTGCCGGTCAACCGATTAATGTAACCTGTGAGGTACAACAATTATTAGGAAATAATCGAGTTAGGGCGGTAGCTATGAGTGCTACAGATGGCCTAACTCGAGGAATGGAAGTGGTTGATACAGGTACTCCTTTAAGTGTTCCAGTGGGTGGAGCAACTCTCGGACGAATTTTTAATGTCCTTGGTGAGCCCGTTGATAATTTAGGTCCTGTAGATACTCGAACAACATCTCCTATTCATAGATCCGCACCCGCCTTTATACAGTTAGATACAAAATTATCTATTTTTGAAACAGGAATAAAAGTGGTAGACCTTTTAGCGCCCTACCGCCGTGGAGGAAAAATAGGACTCTTTGGGGGAGCTGGAGTGGGTAAAACCGTACTTATTATGGAATTAATAAACAATATTGCAAAAGCTCATGGGGGTGTATCTGTATTTGGCGGCGTAGGGGAACGTACTCGTGAAGGAAATGATCTTTACATGGAAATGAAAGAATCGGGAGTTATTAATGAAGAAAATCTTGCAGAATCAAAAGTAGCTCTAGTCTACGGGCAAATGAATGAACCGCCCGGAGCTCGTATGAGAGTTGGTTTGACTGCCCTAACTATGGCGGAATATTTCCGAGATGTTAATAAACAAGACGTACTTCTATTTATTGACAATATTTTCCGTTTCGTCCAAGCAGGATCTGAAGTATCTGCCTTATTAGGTAGAATGCCTTCAGCTGTGGGTTATCAACCAACTCTTAGTACAGAAATGGGCTCTTTACAAGAAAGAATTACTTCTACTAAACAAGGGTCCATAACTTCAATTCAAGCAGTTTATGTACCTGCAGACGATTTGACTGATCCCGCCCCTGCCACAACATTTGCACATTTAGATGCAACTACTGTACTATCAAGAGCATTAGCCGCCAAAGGTATCTATCCGGCAGTAGATCCGTTAGATTCAACGTCAACCATGCTCCAACCCCGAATCGTTGGCGAGGAACATTATAAAATTGCGCAAAGAGTTAAGCAAACTTTACAACGTTACAAAGAACTTCAGGACATTATAGCTATCCTTGGGTTAGACGAATTATCCGAAGAAGATCGTTTAACCGTAGCAAGAGCACGAAAAATTGAGCGTTTCTTATCACAACCTTTTTTCGTTGCCGAAGTATTTACAGGTTCACCAGGAAAATATGTTGGTCTAGCAGAAACAATTAGAGGGTTTCAATTGATCCTTTCTGGAGAATTAGACGGGCTTCCCGAGCAAGCCTTTTATTTGGTAGGTAACATCGATGAAGCTACCGCGAAAGCTATGAACTTAGAAATGGAGAACAAATTGAAGAAATGACCTTAAATCTTTGTGTACTGACTCCGAATCGAATTGTTTGGGATTCCGAAGTCAAAGAAATTATTTTATCTACTAATAGTGGACAAATCGGCGTATTACCAAACCATGCCCCTATTGCCACTGCTGTAGATATAGGTATATTGAGAATACGACTTAACGACCAATGGTTAACGATGGCTCTGATGGGCGGTTTTGCTCGAATAGGAAATAATGAGATCACAGTTTTAGTAAATGATGCTGAGAAGGGTAGTAACATTGATCCACAAGAAGCTCAGCAAACTCTTGAAATAGCAGAAGCTAATTTGAGGAAAGCAGAAGGAAAGAGACAAACAATTGAAGCAAATCTAGCTCTCAGACGAGCTAGGACACGAGTAGAGGCTATCAATACGATTTCGTAATGAATTGGTATGCCACCGAAGCATAATAAAGGAAGTTCTGTTTTGTTTAGGTTGTCTTTGCTCTTTTTTTTGCAGAATTCAATTCTAATCTAATTAAATGAGGAAAAAAGATACAAATTCATTCTTTTTTTTATAGATATATACTTTGTTTTAGAAAATGATAAGATAAGGATATGGGTGAGTAAAAAAACTTATTAGATACCAGGGTATCTAATAAGCTCTACCTACTATTGGATTTGAACCAATGACTCCTGCCGTATGAAAGCAATACTCTAACCGCTGAGTTAA